TACTACGGGTGGAGTGACAGCTAGTTTTGGTATGTTGGGAGATATCATTATTGCCGAACCAAAAGCCTACGTTGCATTTGCGGGTAAAAGAGTAATTGAACAAACATTGAATAAGACAGTACCCGGGGTTGCACAAGCGGCTGAATATTTATTCCATAAGGGCTTATTCGATCCAATCGTACCACGTAATCCTTTAAAAGGCGTTCTGCGTGAGTTATTTCAGCTCCATGCTTTCTTTCCTTTGAATCGAAAAATGAAATTAAAAATGAAATCAAGGAGAGCCCTATATCCTTAATTTGATTCTTAATTTCATATTTAATAAATTATTTCATTTAATTTCATTTAAAAAATTAAAAATTGGATTATTTGTTTTGTGGTAACCAAGTAGTTATTTAGTTTGTAGGAAGCAAAGTCAAAATTCCAAGAATGGATTTTTCTTTGGTAACATAGGATTAAATTGGAAAAAGAATCATGAGCCCTGATTCCTAATCAGGAAATCTCTATCAAACAAAATAAAAAGAGCGAATTCTATCTCTTTCTTCCGTGAAATTGGGCAAGGGGGTCCTACATCTTTCTATATCCCTCAAGAATGCCCAGTTTGACTAAGAATCCCTTTTGTCGGATCGTATTATAACGAATTTTTCGCGAAGGGAAAAACTAAAAAAAAAATGAAAAATAATAAAAAAAGAACATAATAAAAAAACGTGAATTATCATACATATATTGCATGTAGAAAGATGAATAAGCCTATTTATTTACTTCTTTTTTTTTATTTACATATTTACACTTTTGATTTACATTAATTATATTATATATACGTACTTAGTATATTCTAGTCTATTATATACTTTATAGACTTATAATATTTTCTTTTTCTTTCTTTAATATATATTAAAGAAAATATTAGTATATAGACTCTTATATTATAGATTCCTTATTATATCTTAGTATATATACATAATATACTCTTACATTATATAATATACCCTTTATTAGTGTATATACTCACTTAGGTATACTTAGTATAATAGTATAATTATATATGAATTATAAGATATCTTTATAACAGGTTAAAAGATTAATATAACAATAAATAACAGGTACAAATATTAAATCGAGGTACCCATTCTATGACAACTCTCAACAACCTACCCTCTATTTTTGTGCCTTTAGTGGGCTTAGTTTTTCCGGCAATTGCAATGGTTTCTTTATCTCTTCATGTTCAAAAAAACAAAATTTTTTAAATAAGATGGGCAAAATCTTATCTATTTTTTTTTTCAAGACTTACGTGGATCATAGCACGGATATCTATTTAGTAGAATATGGTCTAACGTGTGGCTTCTTCCGAGCATAAGCTCGTATGCATGTGTAAACATGATATATGAGTAACTGAATTAGAGCTATTTTCAAATGGATTGGTATCGGGATGAATTTCTTAAATGTAAAGTCAATATATGTATGTGGATATCTATAAGAAATCATATGAAAGGGATGTTCTTATTTTAGTTTAGATCTAGGCAATTCGATGAATTACTCTACTCCTAAAGGTTCACATCATAACAGTGCTGGTTGATGAGGGTTACTTCGGAAACAAAAAAAATGAAAGTCAATTTTTTTTGGTTATTCCCAAATTCCAATAAAATGCAACTAGATTTAGTATAGTATGAGTTGGCGATCAGACCGTATATGGATAGAACTTATAGCGGGGTCTCGAAAAACGAGTAATTTCTGCTGGGCCTTTATCCTTTTTTTAGGTTCATTAGGATTTTTATTGGTTGGAACTTCCAGTTATTTTGGTAGGACTTTTATATCTTTAGTTCCCTCTCAGCAAATCATTTTTTTTCCACAAGGGATCGTGATGTCTTTCTACGGAATCGCAGGTCTTTTTATTAGTTCCTATTTGTGGTGCACAATTTCGTGGAATGTAGGTAGTGGTTATGATCGCTTCGACATAAAAGAAGGAATAGTGTGTATTTTTCGTTGGGGATTTCCTGGAAAAAATCGTCGCATCTTCCTCCGATTCCTTATGAAAGACATTCAGTCCATCAGAATAGAAGTTAAAGAGGGTATTTATGCTCGTCGTGCCCTTTATATGGAAATCAGAGGCCAGGGGTCCATTCCCTTGACTCGTACTGATGAGAATTTGACTCTACGAGAAATTGAGCAAAAAGCTGCCGAATTGGCCTATTTCTTGCGTGTACCAATTGAAGTATTTTGAAACAAGAACTGAAGAATGACTGCTTTCTTATTCTTAAACTGAAGAATGCCCGCTTTTTTAGCTAGAGGGAAAAAACGAAAACTCAAGAATTCTCTTTTTTCGATAGCATAACTTAACTGAAGTTTCTTCAGAACGCTCATTCGAGCTAAACGCAAACGAACACGGAACAATCATAAAACTAAATTGTTTTTTTTTTTTTTTTCGAATTTGACGTGGACTCTTTCTTATTGTATTTCGGTATTGTTTTTCTGTATTCTTTCTAAATTCATAACCACTTTACTGAATCACAAATAAAAAATAGGGAATAGATTCATGGGCTCTATAACTTTTAATGTAATAGATTTTAATGTAATAGAACCGATGTTTGATAGAAATAGTAGTATATAGTAGTATCGAGTCGACAAATGAGGTGAGTTCATTTAAAAATTCCCAGACGAAAAAATGGCAAAAAAGAAAGCATCCACTTCCCTTATATACCTTTCATTTATAGTATTTTTGCCTTGGTGGATCTCTCTCTCATTTAATAAAAGTCTGGAATCTTGGGTTACTAATTGGTGGCATACTAGACACTCCGAAATTTTTTTGAATGATATTCAAGAAAAAAGTATTCTAAAAAAATTCATAGAATTAGAAGAACTCTCGCTCTTGGACGAAATGATAAAGGAATACCCGGAAACACATTTACCAAAGCCTCACCGCGGAATCTACAAAGAAACGATCCAATTGATCAAGCTGCACAATGAGAATCGTATGAATACGGTTTTTCATTTCTCGACAAATATAATATCTTTCGTTATTCTAAGTGGTTATTCTATTCTAGGTAATGAAGAACTTGTTATTCTTAACTCTTGGGTTCAAGAATTCCTATATAACTTAAGCGACACAATAAAAGCTTTTTCTATTCTTTTATTAACTGATTTATGTATAGGATTCCATTCGCCACGCGGTTGGGAACTAATGATTGGCTCTGTCTACAAAGATTTTGGATTTGCTCATAATGATCAAATTATATCAGGTCTTGTTTCTACGTTTCCAGTCATTTTAGATACAATTTTAAAATATTGGATCTTTCGCTATTTAAATCGTGTATCTCCGTCACTTGTAGTCATTTATCATTCAATGAATGACTGAAAAATGATAGACCGATTCAATTATAATGTTTGTTACTTTGTACATAAGCAACTTATTCAAAACTGTACTTATTCTTTCTACCCATATGGGGGCTTCCTTCAATGTTCCAGTAAAATTATTTCAATTTCAGTAAATAGCAGAATCATAGATAGGGAACTATACTGGCGACTTATCTAATTTTATTGTAGAAATTTTCGGGATCAATGATTGGACCATGCAAACTAGAAATAACTTTTCTTGGATAAAGGAAGAGATTACTCGATCTATTTCCGTCTCGCTCATGATATATATAATAACCCGGGCACCCATTTCAAATGCATATCCCATTTTTGCGCAGCAGGGTTATGAAAATCCACGAGAAGCGACCGGCCGTATTGTATGTGCCAATTGCCATTTAGCCAATAAGCCCGTGGATATCGAGGTTCCACAAGCGGTACTTCCTGATACTGTATTTGAAGCAGTTGTTCGAATTCCTTATGATCTGCAACTGAAACAAGTTCTTGCTAATGGCAAAAAAGGAGCGTTGAACGTAGGGGCTGTTCTTATTTTACCTGAGGGGTTTGAATTAGCCCCTCCCGATCGTATTTCGCCCGAGATTAAAGAAAAGATAGGCAATCTATCTTTTCAGAGCTATCGTCCCACTAAAAAAAATATTCTTGTGATAGGTCCTGTTCCTGGTCAGAAATATAGTGAAATCGCCTTTCCTATTCTTTCTCCGGACCCCGCTACTAAGAAAGATGTGCACTTCTTAAAATATCCCATATACGTAGGCGGCAACAGGGGACGGGGTCAGATTTATCCCGACGGAAGCAAGAGTAACAATAATGTTTATAATGCTACAGCGTCGGGTATAGTAAGCAAAATCATACGAAAAGAAAAAGGGGGATACGAAATTACCATAGTGGATGCATCGGATGGACGTCAAGTGGTTGATATTATCCCTCCAGGACCAGAACTTCTTGTTTCAGAGGGAGAATCTATCAAACTTGATCAACCAGTAACGAGCAATCCTAATGTGGGTGGATTTGGTCAGGGGGATGCGGAAATAGTACTTCAAGATCCATTACGTGTACAAGGACTTTTGCTCTTCTTGGCATCTGTTATTTTGGCACAAATATTTTTGGTTCTTAAAAAGAAACAGTTTGAGAAGGTTCAATTGTCCGAAATGAATTTCTAGATACGCAGATTTATCAACACCAAGCTCTAAAAAGAAGCCAATTTTTGTTGGCTATTATTATTATGTTATGTAATTATGGATGATCAAAAAAATTCTGAAAAGCCTCTTTTTTTTTTCTACCCGCGTTCGGGAATTGAATTACTTGTACCGCACTCCTAGTATGTATACTGTGAAGAAGACTATTTGAGTTTACTCCCCTCTTCTTTATTTCTTTGTTTTTTCAATCCAAATGGAAGCGGTATGATTATGTCAATATTGTCAGATTTCAATGTCATAGAATGAATCAATATTTTTCTATTCGATTGGATACTAACAATTAAGAGATAAATAAGCGTAGAATAGAAACCAAAGTATAAAAGAAATGAGAGGACCAAAAGATTCCAGGAGGGATTATTCGTCTTCCTAGTCTTTGACACAAGCAAAGGGCTGGGGACAATTCCTTTTCTTGTGTCGAAATATTACTATTATAATAAT